ACTGGAGTCGTAGACTCAAACTGATGAATTCTTCCCAATTCTATGCGTATCCTCTTTCAAGGGTTGATATTCTGGTGTCCCAGGCGTAGAGGAACCACACCGATCCATCTCGAACTTGGTGGTGAAACTCTACCGCGGTGACAATACTGCAGGGGGGGCCCTGCGGAAAAATAGCTCGACGCCAGGATAAAAAAAAAAGGAATGCCCTTCATTCTCGTAGGGTTCATCTCTATCCAGAACTCCATATAGAACATCTTTTCACTCCTTTCTCGGTGAGGAAAAAAATGCCAATGAATGGAGGGAATCTTGGGCTTACGCGTCTTTACCAACCTCCAGAATAGGAATAGATAGATGGGGGGAAGAAGAAGTTGGTTCCAGTCCAGTCTATTTCGTAGAAGTGAATCCCGGAACGGATCCAGTGGGGTCGGGGCCTGTAGCTCAGGGGATTAGAGCACGTGGCTACGAACCACGGTGTCGGGGGTTCGAATCCCTCCTCGCCCGCAATCAATCATCTCCAGATGAAATCTCCCTTCTATCTCGGGATCTTGTATTTTGTCTCGGGAGGAGTCGGCGTGTAATTTTGGGAGCTACACCGAAGATAGCTATCGAAGAATCTTATTCATCTATTGCTCGGTCGATAATTTAGTATTCTAAAAGTTTAAATGGAAACTCCAAGTATCTGGTTAGATACCCCTAACCAGATACTTGGCTTATGAATGGGATTTAGAGTCCCATTCAAAGGATTTGGAGTCCCATTCAAAGGATTTGGAGTCCTTTGGGAACAAGGAAGGGATGGTGAGATTTCGAGTCCCACCCCCCGTATGTTTGATGAGACACCAAGCAACCAACTACTAAGATTTTGGGTTCCATTGGTGAGAAGCGAGAAGTCGAGGGACTTCTTCCAGAAATGCGAGAACTCTGGACGCCTCGCGTAGGATTCGAACCTCCGTACTATGCGGTACTATATTTTGAGTCTAGTATGCCTACCCTTCTTCCGAAGCGGGGAAACGCAGTGTAGTTACGCTCACCAATCCTATTATACGAGTATATCTATATACCTGTCAACTGCTGAACCGAATTTTCATCTCTATTTTACCAAATTTACTTACTGGGAGACTCCACTCGGGTCAGGTTTAGACGAGGTACCTGGACCTTTTTCATTACTCATTGCTTTTTCATGGAGTGGTAAGGTTCCACTTCATACTGACGACGGCCGAGGGTTCAAATCTATTCCCGCCCGCAATCAATCATCCCTAAAGGGGTGGTTGATTCCCTCTTCCCTCTTCCTACAGAGAGTTTTTTTTTTCACGACCTGACAAGCCCACGTCTGCCTCGTAAGCAAATCTTTTTTTCAGTGTCAATGAAATAGTAACATATGAAGATGCAGAAAAGATAGGCATTCTCTTTCCGCCTAAACACTTGGATGTAGCAGCATGGGTCGTCCGTCACTGCCCAACCCCAGCTGTGCATCGCGCGAAAATACTTATATCTCCTCCGGAGTAGACGGGTGATCATTTTCCTAGCAAGTCATTCCGGGTGCGAAAAGACAAATACAAGCTAGATAGGAGAATGTCAAGATCAATTACCGAAGAAGATATAACTATTTCGTAAGTTGCAGAGACAGACAGACTAGTTGGGACAGCAGAACCGGCTTCTAATAAAAATCATTCGAAAAGGAAAAGTTCGCGTCACAAGAAGTGGGTCTGGAATAAAGTATTCCGTGTGATCCCGATAATGGGATCTATTAATATACCCGATAGGATTGATGCTAGTGCACGAATGATCATAGCTATTTCAATAGAACTTTTTGAAATTGATGGAGAAACTAATGAATTTCGTATATAAGTTGTGGATGCATCGCTCCTCCCATTCTTCCCAGTGAACATTAATTTAATTATTTTAAGATAATAGTAGATGGAAATGACACTTGTGACGAGCGCTACCGGAACTGATGGGTACGAACCAGCTTTCCATCCATGCCAAAATAGATAGAGTTTACCAAAAAAACCGGATGGTGGAGGGATACCCCCTAGGGATGGTGAACGTAAAACCGGAGAGAATGTTAGAGCAGGATCCTTCATGTATAATCCCGCGTAATCCCTAATATTATCAGTTCCGGTTCGTAAACCGAATGAGGTGATACGAGCAAAAGTTCCCAGATTCATGAGTATATAAATAAACGTATAAGTTATCATACTTGCGTAACCGTTCTCCGGGTCTGCAGCAAGTACTCCAATCATAATATATCCAATTTGGCTTATAGAGGGATAAGCTAGCATACGTTTCATGCTTATTTGAGTAACGGCAATTAGATTTCCTAATATCATGCTAGAGGCAGCTAATAATCCTACCACGATATGCCACTCATTAGATAAATGTGGAAAAATTAGACCGAAGAGTCGCGTAAATAAAGCCGGAGCTGCTACTTTGGAGGTAACGGAGAAAAAAGCAACGACTGGTATAGGAGAGTCAGAGTCGAAAAGAAGATTTCCGATCTTTCCGCTCATTCAGAACCGTGCATGAAATTCTTACTTCACACGGCTCTTGGTTCATAAGAGATTCACAACTGATATTGCTCCCAGAACCTCCCTCGTGTATGTTTCAAATCCATTCTTCCTTGAATAATTCATAATCATTCAATATAAGGACTAATTGTTAACTTCTCGAGGAATCCCTCATCATTTGGTTAGATTACCCACCAGCAGTTTCGTCTCGAATTCTTTCTTGCTTGTTTGTCCTTCTTCATTTCTCAACGGAATCCTTTCAACAACTAAAACTACTTGTTGAGTTGGTAGGCACACACGCTGGGCGGGAGAGGCAAATTGCAACTTTTTTCGTTCCTT